AAGATGTTAATCGTAAATAAGAAGATTGTTTACGAATAAAAACGAATAAAAATTCCCATTCAAATACATAAGAATTGTATAGGAACCGAAATAATCTTTTATTTTCTTTTGAAAAAACGTAAATAGATTTCTTCTGAGTAATGAGAAGACTATTCAAATTATGATATTCGTGAAGAAAGAACCGCAATAAATGTAAAAAAGGAACATCTTGAATCCAACATTGAAGAATTTGAACCAAGATTTCCATATGTATGGGATGAGGTATTAGTATATCTGAGACATAATTTAAATGTGATAATTTGTCCTCTAAAAAGGGAAAAATGGAATGAATTGATCGTAAATTATGATATTTTGGTATTTCTTTTTCTTCGAAATAAGATACTAATCGCAACGAGAATGGAATTTCTACAATAATTGCAAAACTTTCTGATATCATTTGAGAATGAAAATGAGAAAAAAAAAAATGATTGTGGTTGTATCCAACGAATCGATTTTGATTCGAATCATTAACCAAAGAAATCAAAAAATTCTGTTGATAGATTCGAGTAATTAAACGTTTTACAAGTACTAAACTAGATTTATTGTCATAACCAAAAACTTCCACAGGTTCGTAAAAAACCGAACCATTTAACCCATGATTATGAGCAAGTGCATAAATATATTCCTGAAAGAGTAGCGGATATAGGAAGTGTTGTTGCCGAGATCTATCCTTTTCTAAATATCCCTGTAATTCTTCCATTGACTTACATTTTTTCTACTTGAAACAAAAACAGTAGGCATTTCTTGGGTTATCAAATTATACATAGTGCAATATGGTCAGAACAAGGTATGTATTATGTACAAAAAAATATATATACCCCGGAAACGGAAAGTCCAATCAACAGATCTTTTTCCTCTCCCCTTCTATCTAATGGGTTTATCCTCGTTAGAATTATTAGAGGTTCAAAAATCTTTTATTTTTGCAACCCGATTGCTCTTTTGACTTTGGAACAAATTCTTTTTGTCAGTATACTGTTTCTTCTACACATTCGTTTCCAATCTATAATAGAGAATAGTTAGGATTAAAAAAAAAAAAGAATCAAAGGACCACTCACAGGAGAACCTTTTCCCGCATCAGGCACTAATTTTTTTTAACGTCTAATTAGATCGGGTAATTATTCAAATAAAGAATAGAAGCTCGTTGCTTTTTTTTACCAGAATTGGAGCTGTAGGGCTCTATCCATTTATTCACTAAACCCAACTGTAAATGTGAATTTTTTTTTGTCTTCCTCCTAAAATAAAAACAAAATTTTGGAATGATCTGGTAAGGATTGACTCAAAATTCTACTAAAAAAAATAGGAATCTAATAAGAAATTAAGAAATTCCATTTTCTTCTTATTATTACGACATGCTGTTTTTTCCATCCATTACCTTTCAGGATCAGTCGCGGTTTTATAGACTCTACCAATAGTCTGGACGAATTAGTTGCTTCATCCAAATGTGTAAAAGATCATAGTCGCACTTAAAAGCCGAGTACTCTACCGTTGAGTTAGCAACCCAGATAAATATGATTTGTAGATACGATCGAAATAAAAAAATAAATTGAATTGCACTGTACAACTACGTCAAAACATTGAACTAACAAGAAATAGAGGAAAGATTTTATGATCAATTCTAAACACCAAAATAGCAAAATGAATGGATCGGATTAAAAAAAAAAAAACAATGGATTCCAAATAGAAATATCCAAATTTACAGATCGCCCATTTTCTCCAAATTTTGGATTTTCGTTAAGAAAATACATCTTGCATATGTATAACAGTAAATTCGGCAAACCCATCATTTGACTGAAGTAAAGGAAAACCAAATTAGGGGTCGGAATAAACAGATCCGCTTATCTACGATCGAATTATATTTGTTCGATACAACATTGTCAATATGAATGGAAAACAAATTCAATTTAATTAATAATTAATTAAGTATTGTATTTAAGTATTAAGTAAATCAAATAAGAATTCGTGTTGGATTGGCACAACATAAATAAGAAATTTAGATGAAAAAAAAAAATAAGGAAAAGGTAGAGAAAAAGTATGAATACAACAAGAAAAAAGCAAATTTTGAGTAACTAATTGCCCCAAATAGATACTAGTTACCTTTTCTTTTTTATTTATTAAAAGAAATTTTGTTTTTATTTTTCTTTATGAAGGTCTTTCTTTAACTTTAAATAATTCTGCCTTCCTTAAAATATCATGAACAGTTCCTGTAGGTTGAGCACCTTTTTCAAGGAAATAACGAATGGCAGGAACATTTAAATAAGTTTGATTCTGTATCGGATCGTAAAAACCCACTTTTTGAAGATCTCTTCCTTCTCTTCGGGATCGAACATCAATTGCAACGATTCGATAGATCGCTCATTGGGATAGATGTAGATAAATAATACCCCCCCCCCTAGAAACGTATAGGAGGCTTTCTCCTCATACGGCTCGAGAAAAAATGATTCTAATATTTCTGTATATTCTGTATATAATGGCAAATAGATCCATAAAATCATGAAGTCGACTATAATTTGAGTCGTTTTTTGTTCTTACTTACAGATACAGAAAAAAAGAAATATCATTCGTACTCATAACTCAAGTTGGGCAATTCTTAAAAAGTGCGAAAGTAACTCTTTAGACATTTCTTGAGTCGTCTCTAACCTCTTTTGTTTGTCTCGTCTCGAATCTATTTTTCTTCTTCATTATAATAAAATTAAATAAAATTATTGAGACAATTGAAAATAGTGTTTCCTTGTTCCGGAATCCTTTCTCTTTACTTTGTAAAATCATTAGGTTTAGACATTACTTCGGTGATCCTTATTCCTTTTCAAAATGGCAGCAACATACCTTTTGTTTTTTGTTATTTCTTTCTATGAATAATACGAAAGATTTATTCTAATACACTTTTCATTTTCATCGAAAAAGTTTTACCAATTTCGACAAATTTTACTTTTTTATTTTATTTCAAACTTGTTCGAATTTTAACCCTTCGATTTCGATATTGAGGATATATTTACAAAGTTGGTCTAACTTATTAATTGTTACTAACCCTAGATTCTTCCCCCCGAGAAATAAATCAATACTTTTTGTTCGAGCTCCATTATGTACTATTCCTATTTACCAACCCAACACAAATTAGGTTCCTAGCAAGAACAGAACAAACTATGTCGATTCAAGAGCATCTTCATTCCTATAGAAAATGGTGGATGTAAGAATCCACAACGAATCATGTCCTTCAAGTCGCACGTTGCTTTCTACCACATCGTTTCAAACGAAGTTTTACCATAACATTCCTCTGATTAAATTTCGAACCGGTATGGAATTGATTCAATATGGAATCATGAATAGTCATTGGCTCAAATGAAACAGATTTCTAAAAAAGACGAATAAACGCGTTTACTTAAGTCTTATTTACATCTTCAACAGATTGTTCGGGATGATGAATCATAAAAAGGATCATCCCCCTTTTTTTTTTGAATACATAATGCAAAAGTAATGAAAAAGTAAAGGCCTTTACTTAATAGAATAATTGAATAGATTTGCAATTCCGGAACAAAATCAGTTAGTAACCAAATATAAGCTATTCCGATGACTCGAAAAGGTCGGAAGTCTCTCTATAATATAGATTTTTCACACTTATTCAAGTACCAAGGGTTCACAAAAATGAAGATTCAAATCGTTTTTTGTTTTCGTGAGTATGGAATAGAAGAGTGTCAGATAAAAGTCGTTATTCTTTCTTTCATCTGAAAGAGAAAATAAGAATCAAGAATAAGAGGAATCTAATCTTTTCATACCCATCATATACAACGAACAATTGTTACTGGGAGTAATCATGGATATTTAAAGGATCACAGATCCTTTTGACTTAACCAAGGGAAGGGGCTGCTGTTACTGAAATAGAACAATACAATAATAATACATAATATCTATTATACAGCATACAGACCTATTTTGTTTTACTTCAGATTATTGATTTCCAATTATTCAATTGAATAAGCTAAAATACAAAAAAAGAAAATGGGATCCAGATCAATTTCTTTTTACTATTTTTTCCTTAGAAGTTTTTAGACGAACGATGAAATGCAATTAATACAAAAAACTACGTAATCTTTAGTCTCCACATAAAGTGTGGAATTGGGATACACCATTTATTTTCTTTAGGCTTTCCTTGGGGAATGGAATAGAAAAAAAGGTTTTTTTTCTATTTCAATTAAGAATGCACCATGTGCGAATTCCCATTTCACGGGTATGGAACACAAGGTTTCCCTAAGTAACTAACTTCAATATGAATATGAGTATGAGCATACTCTGAATGGGAATGATCCACCTCCAATTCTTTTTTGAATTCAAAATGCAAAGAAATATTTTTATTTCTACCCGTACATTGAATTCAGAACAAAGAAGGGGTTGGGTCACACATTATATATATCCAATATCCAAGCAAGATTAAACAGAAAATTGTTAAAGAGAAGAGTCTTTCGTTTCTGATGGAGACGATCTGGGACGGAAGGATTCGAACCTCCGAATAGCGGGACCAAAACCCGTTGCCTTACCGCTTGGCCACGCCCCATTTAGATTTATATTCGACACTAATAAAGACTAATATTGGTATTGGTCATTCGTCAATCCCAGCCCAAATACATATGAAATACATTGTTGCTAGGATTCAACACATGCAAATATAGAATCACAAAAAATTATTGATCAAATTATTGATCATTACATAAAATTCAATTAAGATATTGTACGAAACTATAATTCCTTGTATTCTCATTTGAGAATGAAAGGAAAGATTTTTGATTTGGGAGAGTTCGAAGAAAAAGAAGGATTTTTTGACCCGCCTTTTTATTTTTCCTTCATAAAAAGAACTCAACCAAAATCCAATTTTCTAATCTACAAGAATGAAATGTTTGTTATGCTTAATATCTTTAGTTTAATCTGTATCTGTCTTAATTCCACCCTTTATTCGAGTAGTTTTTTCTTCGCTAAATTGCCGGAGGCTTATGCCTTTTTTAATCCAATCGTAGATTTTATGCCTGTCATACCTCTACTATTTTTTCTATTAGCTTTTGTTTGGCAAGCTGCTGTAAGTTTTCGATAAAATTTGGAATACTCTGCATAATTCATGATTTATTCTAAAAAATAAATTCGAAAATAAAAATTGATAAGATCAGATAAGTTTTATATTATGAACCCTCGATTCAAAAATAGAAATTCTTGTATATTGAATTGAATGACCGCGGTGATAAATTTGGATCAACTTATTTCCTCGTTCTGACATTCCAGTAAACAAGGACTTTCGAAGAACCCACAATACCCAATAACGGATATGGCCAAACATTTTTGGTAATGAAGGAATCAGAACCTTTCTTTTCTTAACCTTTCTTTTCTTATTACCTTATTACAAAGTAGAAAGAAATTTGTTGAAAATTACTTTTTTTTTCAAGATTCAAGAAAAGACTTCATTTTGGGGGTGTTATGCCAAAATAACGTATGTGATAAAAAATAGGCAATCTATTTCCTTTTTCCCAAAAAAATAATCTTGGAGATTGTGTAATGCTTACTCTCAAACTCTTCGTTTACACAGTAGTGATATTTTTTGTTTCTCTCTTCATCTTCGGATTCTTATCTAACGATCCGGGCCGTAATCCTGGACGTGAGGAATAAAAAATGTTGAGTTTTCTTTATTTATTTTTTTATTCCATACATTTAACATTTCCCTATGATGAAAAAAAAAGGATCCCATTTTTTCAAATTTGAAAGTCTGAAGTGATCAGAGGGAACGGAGAGAGAGGGATTCGAACCCTCGGTACAAATAACTCGTACAACGGATTAGCAATCTGCCGCTTTAGTCCACTCAGCCATCTCTCCCAATTCAAAATTGAATTTTTTTTTATTTTTATGTGATGTGAAGTAAAAAGATTGAAACAAAAAAAAAACTTCGTTTTCTTTTTTTAATTATTTATTAGTAATAATTTATTATAAGATAGGATAAAGTAACGATAATAATATAAAAATAATAGAAATAATATATTTGAATAATATATTCAAAACAAATTTGAAATTCTATATTAAAATGGATACGATATCTACGAATTTGATCAGTAATTCAATTTAGATAATGATTCGAAACAGAGATCTTATCCCCGATAGAATAGATATAGACAGAATCCCTTACTTCATTTCTTTCATTTTGTAAGAAAGGTTCATTCCCCCGGCCTGGTTAAGTACTGGCCGGGCCATTACATTATTTCTTTTTATGATTTGATATCAAATCATAAATTCTTGGTTGTTATTGAAGCAACAAAGAAAATGTCTATCCCCAGTCCTATGATAGAAGTGCCATTTCTTAGTGGTTAGTATTATTAATACTATACTAATAATAATAATAAGAATACTATTAATACTATAGAATAAGAATATGAAAGAATATTTTTCACATTCTTATCATTCTTATTAAGTATATAAATATAAGTATTTTTTTCTCAATTTACTTAATTACTAACCGGAAAAGAACACATACATATAACAATTAATATTAAACAATATCAAATAATATTAAATAATATTAAACAATATCAAAAATGAAACACACATATGTTATAACATATATAACATAACTCATTTACTTGTTCAAGGGACAAGCTTTATTTGATTTGAACATTTGAAATCCAATTGATCTGATTGATCCCAATTCAAATCAAATTCATAGGATCTGGCAGTTGAAGGGGAAGTTGAAAACGAAAAACGAAATGCGGAATTCATCATTTTTATGGTCCATCTTTAATAAATCCCTAGATTCGGAATGTCAGTAATGACTTCCAGCAAATGAAAAAGATGACTTTTCATTTTATTTCATTTTATTATATTAATTATAAATTATATATAATTATATTTAAATATTTCATTATATATATATATATATATTTCATTTGATTATATATTGTATATATATATATATATAAATTATATTTCATTATATTATGAATTAGGATCAAGTATGATCAAGTCAAGTTTTATTTAAATAAGCTGCTTTCTATTCTTCGCCTATTTTTTTCAAGTACCTCCAGCGAGACGAAGTGCCAACACTAGAATTTTCATGAGTCTGATGCTATCTTAATTGTATCTAATTCCTTTGCTCATTCCTTTGTTCGACAAAGAGTTCATTCATATATAATAATGGAGATATGTAGCGGGTATAGTTTAGTGGTAAAAGTGCGATTCGTTTGATTAATAACTTAAATAGTTAAGGGATCTTTCGGTTTTTTCATATTCCGATCAAGATCAAAAAAACTTTATTTCTTAAATTGAAAAGGTTGAATCCTTTTTCCCTCAATAGCATATTTGAGGAAGACTATACATTCTCACGATTTATATCCAAGGGTCAATTCGAAATTGAATAAAAAATGGGATTATGGAATCGCGAAGCATAATTTTTTTTTATTTCAATTGGATCAAATCTTCCAATTGAATGAGTATGAGTAA